GAGGAGTTTTATTCTTGCTCGTTTGTTCATTATTGGTTTGCTCTATATGTAAGTTTGTGCGTGGTTTGTCATTTGGTTCTAGATGGACTGGTATGGTTTGGTTTTAATAATTCTCATTAGTTTTTATTATTCATCAAGTATTCTTGTAGTTAGTAATACATTTTAGTTTCGGTTAAATTTTGTGCCAGCAGCCGCGGTTATACCTTGGATGCAGTTGAACACGTTTGGCTTAGGTAGTTTTATGATTTGGATTAGTGTTAGGTTTTATATTGGTTGGTTGGTTGGGTGAAATTTTTATTTTTGTTGGTTTCCTTATTTTTTATTTGGAGGCTATGAAATTCTTTTTTTAAACTAGGATTAGATACCCTATTATTTTAGGATGTTAATTTTTGTGCTTGAGTAGTATTAGTTATGTTCTTGAAACTTAAAGAATTTGGCGGTATCTTATTCCGTTCAGAGGAATCTGTCTCGTTATCGATAGTCCGCGTTGGACCTTACTTAGTTGCTATGGTTTGTATACCGCCGTTTATTTGATTATGCTTTTAGGGTTATTAATTTTCTGGTTTCTTTATTTTGATTTATTTCAGGTCAAGGTGCAGCTTGTTTCTAAGTGTTATTGATGGATTACATTGGTCTTTGTTTAGTTTGGATTGTTGGTTGAGATTATTGATATGAAATTGGATTTGATTGTAATGTTTTGTAGATTGTTTTCATGATAATTGGTTCTAAGATATGTACACATCGCCCGTCGCTCTCGTTTGTTTTTAATGAGATAAGTCGTAACAAAGTGGTTGTACCGGAAGGTGCGGCTGGAGTGATTTACAGGCCATTTCTGTTAGTTGAGGTTTCATTTACGCTGAATTTTTTGTCGTGCAATTCGGCATGGTCTGATTATTGATTGTTTTGTTGTTTGTTTTAGTTTGGGTTAGGGATTTATTTCGGTAAAATATTATTTTGTTGTTGTATTCTTTTGATTTAATTTTTTTACGATAGTTTACTTGTACTGTAAGGGGTTTATTTATTTGTTTTGTTGGAAGCTGACTTATTTTGTCGTACCTTGTGTATCAGGGTTCATTGAATTTTATTATTTATTTTTATTTCCCGATTTTAAAGGAGTTAATGACCTATTTTAGTTGCTGTTTCATTAGTATTAAGGATAGGTTGTTGGTAGTGAAATGTTATTCGTCTTTAGTGGTTTCTGGTTTTTCAAGAAATGAATTTAATTCATACGTCTTGTTTAAGTTTTTATTGTTGTTTATTTGTTTTTACTCGATGTAAAGATTAAGGGGGATTAGCTCCTTGTTTTATTTTTATAATTTTTATTTGAATTTAGTTTTGTGGATTTTATAGTGATTTTCAATTTGATTATGTTAAAGTTTTATTTTTCTTTTTCTTTATTTTGTTTTATTTATTTTGTTTATTGAAGTGTTTCCTTTATTATTTATTGGATTGTAATTATTGTGGAATTAGTAAATTTTGTTTGGTTGTTTTGTTTTATTGCTTATGTTTAATTTCTTTTGAGGAATTAGGCAAAATTTGTGTCCGCCTGTTTAACAAAAACATCTTTTCTTGTTAGTTTTTGAAGTATGGCCTGCCCGCTGACTTGAGTGTTGAAGGGCCGCGGTATTTTGACCGTGCAAAGGTAGCATAATCATTAGTTCTTTAATTGTGATCTGGAATGAATGGCTTGACGAGGCACGAGCTGTCTTAAGTTTGAATGTTTTATTGAATTTGGTTTTTGAGTTAAAATTCTTAGATGTTTTTATGGGACGAGAAGACCCTATAGAGTTTAACATTTTGTTTAATTTGTTTATTTAGTTTGTTTTAAATTTTGGTAATTGGGCTTATTGTTTTGTTGGGGTGATGAGAGGGATAGGTTAACTCCTCTTTATTTTGGTTATATTGATTTATATTTATTTGATCCATTTATTTTGATTATAAGATTAAATTACCTTAGGGATAACAGCGTTATCTCCCTTGAGAGTTCTTATCGGCAGGGGGGTTTGCGACCTCGATGTTGGATTAAGGTGAATTTTTGGTGTAGGAGCTGAAAGTTGTATTGGGTCTGTTCGACCCTTGGAATCTTACATGATCTGAGTTCAAACCGGCGTGAGCCAGGTTGGTTTCTATCTATAAGTATTTTTTTTACCTTAGTACGAGAGGACCAGGTATTTGGAATAATTTTGTTGTTGTTGAATTTTATTAACTGTTATACTATTTTGGCAGATAAGTGCACTGGATTTAGAATCTATTAATGTAAATTTTATTTTACAGGTAGTATTTTGTTATGTTGGGGTTTTTGTTTTTCGTTGTTGTATTTTTGTTGTTGATTGTTTTTGTTTTGGTTGGGGTAGCATTTCTCACTCTTTTGGAACGAAGGGTTTTGGGATATGTTCATATCCGCAGGGGTCCTAATAGGGTTGGCTTTGTTGGTATTCTTCAGCCTTTTAGAGATGCTATTAAGTTATTTTCTAGGGAGCAGTATTTTCCTTTAGTTTCTAATTATTTGGTTTATTATTTTTCTCCTGTTTTTGCGTTATTCCTTTCTTTGTTAATTTGGTTGTTAATTCCTTATTTTAGAGGGTTTGTGTCTTTTGAGTTGGGTTTATTGTTTTTTTTAGCTTGTGCTAGACTTGGTGTTTATACTGTTATAATTGCTGGTTGGTCTTCTAATTCTAGTTATTCTTTGTTAGGTGGTTTACGTGCTTTAGCTCAAACTATTTCTTATGAAGTTAGACTGGCTTTTATTTTATTTTCTTTTGTAATTTTGGTCTGTAGTTACAATTTGATTTATTTTTATTTGTTTCAGGTCTATGTTTGATTAATTTTCTTCTCTTTTCCCTTGTCTTTTGTTTGGTTTATTTCTTGTTTGGCAGAAACCAATCGTACCCCTTTTGATTTTGCTGAGGGGGAGTCTGAATTGGTTTCTGGTTTTAATATTGAGTATGGTGGCGGTGGGTTTGCATTGATTTTCTTGGCTGAGTATGCTAGTATTCTTTTTATGAGATTATTATTTTGTATTATTTTTTTGGGTTGTGATCTTTATTCTTTGCTGTTTTACGTTAAGTTGTCCTTGATTTCTTTTTTGTTTATTTGGGTTCGTGGTACTTTACCGCGGTTTCGTTATGATAAGTTGATGTATTTGGCTTGAAAGAGTTTTTTGCCTCTTTCTTTAAATTATCTTTTGTTTTTTGTAGGTGTTAGGTTATTAATTTTCTCTTTGTTGTAGGTGTATTAATTTAGGCATTAAGTTAATAGAAGGTTTGAACTTCTCTCATAGTGATTTCAAGGCACTAGGCTTTTCTTGTTGCTTATTTAACTAATTTGTTGTTTTGTCTCATATGTTTATTATTGTGGGGTTTGCAATGTAGTATAGGAAATATAGGACTGTTAGGATTTGTCCTGTTAAGATGTATGGTTCTTCTACTGGTCGGGCTCCGATTCAGGTTAGTAGGAATACCGTGTTTGTTATTGTTCAGAATATTACTTGGTTTACTGGGTAAAATTGTACTCCTCGGAATTTTGATTTGATTGTTGGTATGATGAATAGAATTGCAATTGATATGGCTAGTGCAATTACTCCCCCAAGCTTGTTTGGGATTGATCGTAGAATTGCATATGCGAATAGGAAGTATCATTCTGGTTGGATGTGTACTGGTGTTACGAGTGGATTTGCTGGTGTGAAGTTGTCTGGGTCTCTTAGAAGATATGGTTCCTTTAGGGTTAGGATTGATAGTATTATGATTATTGCTGCGAACCCTACGATGTCTTTTACTGTGAAGTATGGGTGGAATGGGATTTTATCTGTGTTTTTGTTTAGCCCTAGTGGATTGTTAGATCCTGTTTGGTGTAGGAATAGTAGGTGGATTAGGACTATTGCGGCGATAGCGAATGGTATTAGGAAGTGAAGTGCGAAGAATCGGGTTAGGGTTGCGTTATCTACGGCAAATCCTCCTCATACTCATTGTACTATTTCGTTTCCTACGTAGGGGATTGCTGATAATAGGTTTGTGATTACGGTCGCTCCTCAAAATGATATTTGTCCTCATGGCAAGACATATCCTAGGAATGCTGTTGCTATTATTATAAATAGAATTAACACCCCTACTGATCATGTATGGATAAATTTGTATGATCCGTAGTATATGTTTCGTCCAGTGTGTAGGTATAAACAAATGAAGAATGTTGATCCTCCATTTGCGTGTAGTGTTCGTAGTAGTCATCCATAGTTTACATCTCGGCAGATGTGGCTTACTCTGGAGAATGCGGAGTTGGCGTCTGGGCAGTAGTGTATTGCTAGGAATAGTCCAGTTAGGATTTGTATAATTAAGCAAATTCCTAGTAGTGATCCAAAATTTCATCATCCTCTAATGGTTGATGGTGTTGGTAGGTCTACCAGGGCGTTGTTTGCGATTTTAATAAGGGGATGTTTATTTCGTATAGGTTTATTCATTAGTTTACGTGTCGTAGGGGCCCTCTTGAGATGCTAATAATGTTTACTACTACAATTAGTGTGAGTAGTATATATATTACTAGTAGGACGGTTATCGTTCCTGTGTTTTGGTTGTATATTATTGTTGTTGATGCGATGATTTCGTTTTCTGTTGTTATGTTGTATGAGTTTATTTCTTTATTGTTTGTTTGGTCTGGTATGATGTATATTAGTGCTGGTGACGTTATTATTGCGGCTAGAATTATCTTGTTTGATGGTGAGAATATTTCGTTTGATGCTAGTCTTGTCATGTATATAAATAGTACTAGTATTCCTCCGATTATAATTATGAATAGGATGTATGAGAATCAAAATCTTTTGTATATGGTTCCTCTAATTAGGCAAGTTAGTGTGGTTTGTAGGAGTAGTATCATTCCTATGGCTAGTGGGTGTTTTATTTGTGTGAATATTAATCTGGTTATTATTCTTGTTGATATTAGTAGTTTTGTTATATCAGGGGGTATTTTATTTAAAATGTTAGTTTTGGAGACTGATGAAATGGCGTTAATGTCTTTCCTCTGAAGTTTTAAAAGGTTGTTCCTTATTTTTGGTTTACAAGACCAATATTTTTGTTAAATTATTAAAACATTTTAATGTCAATGTGGTTGTATCTTTTTGTTCTTTACTTTTGTGGTGTTTGGACTTTTTCTTCTGGTCGTAAGCATTTATTGGTTACTTTGTTGAGACTGGAGTTTGTTGTTTTGGTTTTATACCTTTCGGTTTATTTTTATTTGTGTGGTTTTAATTATAGATTGTTTTTCGTTGTTTATTTTTTGATTTTTTCGGTTTGTGAGGGCTCATTGGGTTTGTCTATTTTGGTTTCTATAATTCGTAGTCATGGTAATGATTATTTTCGTTCTTATAGAGTTCTTCAATGTTAAGGTTTCTTTGTTTTTTGCTGTTTTTGACCCCGTTGTGTATTTCTTGTTCTTGGTGGCTAATTTGTTCATTGTTGTTTGTGGTTTCTTTCATTTATCTTTTTTCTTTTCCTTATTTTTTTTGTTGGGGTAACTTGGGTTATTTTTTTGGGTGTGATGTGATTTCTTACGGTCTTATTCTTTTGAGTTTATGGATTTGTGTTCTTATGATTTTGGCTAGAGAGTCTATTCTTCGTTCAAATTATTTTCCTGGATTTTTTCTCTTTGTTGTGATTTTTCTTGTTGTTATGTTGTATTGTACTTTTAGAAGAATTAGTTTGCTTTCATTTTATTTTTTCTTTGAGAGTAGATTGATTCCTACTTTGTTTCTTATTTTGGGTTGGGGCTATCAGCCAGAGCGTATTCAGGCTGGTGTTTATTTATTGTTTTATACTTTGTTGGCATCTCTTCCTTTATTGGTTGGTATTTTGTTTATTTATAGTTCGTTGGGTTCATTGTGTTTGTTTTTGTTGCAGGGGGGTGTTGTTGGTGGTTTATTTTATGTTTGTATGGTGTTGGCCTTTTTGGTCAGGATGCCTATATTTTTGGTTCATTTGTGGCTTCCTAGGGCCCATGTTGAAGCTCCTGTTTCTGGTTCAATGATTTTGGCTGGTGTTTTGTTGAAGCTTGGTGGTTATGGTTTGCTTCGAGTTTTCCCCATTTTATCTAAATTTGGCTTTGGGTTTGGTATTATTTGGGTTGTTTTGGGCTTGGTTGGTGGTTTGTTGGTTAGTTTGTTTTGTATGCGACAGACTGATTTGAAGTCATTAATTGCTTATTCGTCTGTGGCTCATATAGGGATGGTTATTGGTGGTATTATAACTATGAATTATTGGGGGGTATGTAGATCTTTTGCTTTAATGATTGCTCATGGTTTGTGTTCTTCTGGTCTTTTTTGTCTTTCTAATATTTCTTATGAGCGGTTTGGTAGTCGTAGATTGTTAATTAGTAAGGGCTTAATGAATTTGATGCCTAGTATGACTATGTGATGGTTTTTGCTAAGCGCTTGTAATATGGCTGCTCCTCCTTCTCTTAACCTTCTTGGTGAGGTTGGGTTGTTGAGTAGTTTGGTGTCGTGGTCTTGATACCTTATGTTTGTTTTGATTTTTTTGTCTTTTTTTAGTGCGGCTTATACTCTTTATATGTATTCTTATAGTCAGCATGGTTCTATTTTTTCTGGTTTATATTCTTGCTCGTTGGGTTATGCCCGTGAGTTCTTGTTATTGTTTTTACACTGGTTTCCGTTAAACTTGGTTATTTTAAGGGTTGATTTTGCTGTTTTTTGGGTTTAAGGGTGTAGCCGTTATTATTAGTCTGAATAGTTTAATTTAAAATATCGATTTGTGGTGTCGGTGATGTAGTTTTATTGCTTTGGACTGTGATGCCTGTTTCTATTTGTTTTGCTAGATTTGTTTTTTTGTTCCTTTTAGGTTGATTTTGCTGTTTTTTGGGTGTTTATTTTATTTTGTGTGATTTAGTTTATTTTATTGATTGAGCGGTTGTGAGATTGAATGGGAGTTCTGTTGTTATGACTTTTTTGTTTGATTGGATGTCTTTGTTGTTTATGGGTTTTGTTTTTATCATTTCTTCTCTTGTTATTTTGTATAGTGATGATTATATATTTGGTGATTTAAATATTTTTCGTTTTATTTTGTTGGTTTTGATGTTTGTGGTTTCTATAATATTTTTGATTGTTAGTCCTAATATAATTAGCATTTTGTTAGGTTGGGATGGCTTAGGCTTGGTTTCTTATCTTTTGGTGATTTATTATCAGAATGTGAGGTCTTATGGTGCTGGAATGCTTACTGTTTTGTCTAATCGTATTGGTGATGTGGCTTTATTGATGGGTATTGCTTGGATAATTAATTTTGGTAGTTGGAGATTTATTTATTATTTAGATTTTTTATCAGGGTCTATTGAAATAGGGTTGATCTCTTTTCTTGTTGTTTTGGCAGCTATGACTAGGAGCGCTCAGATTCCTTTTTCTTCTTGGTTACCCGCGGCGATGGCTGCTCCTACTCCTGTGTCTGCTTTAGTACACTCTTCCACTTTGGTTACTGCTGGGGTTTATTTATTAATTCGTTTTAGACCTTCATTTGGTTATTTGTTAAATGTTGTTTTATTGTTGATTTCTGGTTTAACTATATTTATGGCTGGTCTTGGGGCTAATTTTGAGTATGATTTAAGGAGGATTATTGCTTTGTCAACTTTGAGACAACTGGGTCTTATAATTATAACTATTTCTGTTGGTCTTTCTGGTTTGGCCTTTTTTCATTTATTGACTCATGCTTTGTTTAAGGCTTTATTATTCATGTGTGCTGGGGGTGTAATTCATTCTATGGGTGACTCCCAGGATATTCGTTTCATGGGGGGTTTATCTGTTTATATGCCTTTTACTTCTTCCTGTTTAATAGTTTCTAATTTTGCCTTGTGTGGTATGCCCTTTTTGGCTGGTTTTTATTCTAGGGATTTTATTCTGGAAATGTTTTCTATGAGATATGTGAATATTTTTGGGTTTTTTTTATTATTTGTTTCTACGGGTCTGACAGTTTGTTATTCTTTTCGTTTATTTTATTTTGTTTTGTGTGGTGATTTTAATTTTGTTTCTTCTTATTCTATGGCTGAGACTAATTATAACATGGTTATGGGTATGGTTGGTTTATTGGTTATGTCAGTTCTTGGGGGTAGTTCTTTAATGTGATTAATTTGTCCTACTCCTTCTGTTATTTGTTTGCCTTATTACTTAAGGTTTCTTACCTTTTTTGTGGTGTTATTAGGAGGTTGATTGGGCTATGAGATTTCTGGTTTTAGGTTTAGTGACTACCTATTTTCTATATATTATTATGGTGTTTCTTCATTTTCTGGCTCTATGTGATTTATGCCTTTTTTTTCTACATATGGTGTTTCTTTTGGGCCTTTGGGGTTTGGTTATAAGTCAATGAGGGTCTTTGATTCTGGTTGAATGGAGTACTTTGGTGGTCAGGGTTTATATTGAATTCTTTTTAATCTTGGTAGGTTTAATCAGTGGGCTCAGTACAGTAGTTTGAAGGTGTTTTTAGGCTTCTTTGTTATGTGAATTGTTATTCTGTTGTTTTTATTGTCCTTTTACTTGAATAGCTTATTTTTAGAGCGCGACGCTGAAGATGTCGATGAGGCTGTTTTTGGCCTTTAAGTAAGTGGTGTTTATTTATAAAAGCTGGTCTTTATCTTTACAGTGAAAGTGTAATGTTTTCTTAAACTATATAAATTAGAAGTGTAAACGGATTTTAACCGCTATAGTGATAAGTTAGCAGCATTCACTTTTTCTGTCACTTCTTTAACTGGAATTGCTTTGATTCACTTATATTATTAACAATAATATACCTCTTTTTGGTTTCAGTTAAGTTGTATGGATAGTGAGGATAGATTTGACTATCTAGGATCAGGTCGAAACTGATTGCAAGTTGTTGCTTCTCACTTATTTGAGGCTAGCTGTATTTGTTGCAGCACTTTTTGAATGCAACTCAAATGTTATTGTTAACTATAGTCCCTGATTTTAATTTCTTCATTCTAATGATCCTTGATTTCATTCGTGGTATAGTCCGATGATTAGGATTAGGAGAAATGCTGATCTAATTAGTGCTCATGATTTTATTCTTGATGTTATTATTGTGATTGGTATTGGTAGTAGTAATGCAATTTCTACGTCGAAAATTATGAAGATTACTGCGATTAGGAAGAATCGTGATGAGAAGGGTAGTCGTGCTGAGTTTTTTGGGTCAAATCCGCATTCGAAGGGGGATCTTTTTTCTCGGTCTTCGTTGTTTTTTTTTGAGATTAGAGTTGCTAGGTATATTACTGCTGCTGATAGTGTAATTGTTATTGTTGTTATTGTTATGATTATTATTATTACTTATCTTGTTTTCACAAATTTCTTGATTGGAAGTCAAGTATACTTTACTTGTATTAGGTAAGTAGTTTATCTTCCTCATCAGTAGATTGAGATATATAAGAATAGTCATACTACATCTACGAAGTGTCAGTATCATGCTGCTGCTTCAAATCCGAAGTGGTGGTTTGATGAGAAATGTAGGGCTGTTTGTCGTAGTAGGCATGTTGTTAGGAAGGTTGTTCCGATGATGACGTGTAGTCCGTGGAATCCTGTTGCTATGAAGAATGTTGATCCGTAGGCGGAGTCTGCAATTGTGAATGGGGCTTCAATATATTCGTAAGCTTGAAGTGCAGTGAAGTAAAGTCCTAGCAGTACTGTGAAGAATAATCCTTGCGTTGCTTGTCTGAAGTTATTTTCTAGTAGTCCGTGGTGTGCTCATGTTACGGTTACTCCTGAGGCAAGTAGAATTGCGGTATTTAGTAGTGGAACTTGTAAGGGGTTGAATGGTTGGATTCCTGTGGGTGGTCATGTTGATCCTAGTTCAATTGTTGGTGATAGTCTTCTGTGAAAGAATGCTCAGAAGAATGATGCGAAGAATAATACTTCTGAGATAATGAATAGGATTATTCCTCATCGTAGTCCTTTTGTTACTATTTTTGTGTGTAGTCCTTGATATGTTCCTTCTCGAGTGATGTCTCGTCATCATTGAATTATAGTTAATACGGTGATTATGGCTCCAACTCCCAGTAGGCTATCGTCGTATTGATGGAATCATTTGATTAATCCTATTAGAGTTACCATTGCTCCAATTGCTCCTGTGAGTGGTCATGGTCTTTTATTTACTATGTGGAATGGGTGATTTTCATGATTTGACATTAGTTTACTTCTCTAGAGTATAGTGTTCTTAGGATTGCAAATACATATGATTGGATGATGGCTACTGCTCCTTCTAGAATTAGAAGGAGAATTTGTGCTGTGATTAGTACTGTAAGTAGGGTGTGGTTTATTCTAGGTCCATTGTTTCCTAGGAGGGTGAGAAGTAAATGACCAGCAATTATATTTGCTGTTAATCGTACTGCTAGTGTCCCTGGTCGGATGAGGTTTCTGATTGTTTCAATGATGACTATGAATGGTATTAGTATTGTTGGTGTTCCTTGTGGGACTAGGTGCTCGAATATGTGATTTGTATTTTTGATTCATCCGAATAGCATAAATCTTATTCATAGGGGCAGTGCTAGTGTTAATGTAAGGGTTAGGTGGCTTGTTCTAGTGAATACATATGGGAACAGCCCCAGGAAGTTGTTTATTAAAATTATTAGGAATAGTGAGGTGAAGATGAATGAATTTCCTTTGTTTTGGTTTCCCTTTCTTAGGATTGTTTTTATTTCTTTATGAAGTTTACTTATTAGTAATCTAATTATTATATTATTTCGTGAGGGAATTAATCAAATTCTTGTTGGGATGATTAGTAGTCCTACAATTGTTCTTGTTCAGTTTAGGGGTAGTCTGCTAATTTCTGTGGTTGGGTCAAAAATTGAGAATAGATTTCTTATCATTTTCAGTTTATTTTGTTTACACTAATGGTGTTTTTTGTTGATGATGTTGTTCTGTTTGGGAATTGTGTGAAGTAATTTATGATGTTGAATATTAGGAATGTTATTAGGAATGTAATGTATAACGTTATTCATTCTATTGGTATTATTTGAGGTATAAAAGGATATCATTGTTGATTACTTCAGTTTGACATTCTGATGTTATATAATTAACTAATCCTTTCATCAGAGATAGTTGCTAAATTATCATGAGCTGGTTTAAGAGACCATTACTTGCTTTCAGTCACCTGATGATTCTACTAGGTTTGAAACTCAGTTAATGAAGTGTTTTGCTGGTACGCTTTCGATCGTGATGGGTATAAATCTATGGTTTGCTCCACAGATTTCTGAGCATTGTCCGTATAGTAGTCCAGGTCGGTTAATTGAGAATCTCATTTGGTTTAGTCGTCCTGGTGTGGCATCTGTTTTTACTCCTAGTCTTGGGATTGTTCATGAGTGTAGTACATCTGCTGCTGTAACAATTAGTCGGATTGGTGAATTTATTGGTAGTACAACCCGGTTATCTGTGTCTAGTAGTCGGAATGTTCTTGCTTGTTGTTCTTCCTGTGGTGTTATATATGAATCAAATTCTAGTTTTGTGAAGTCTGAATATTCATATCTTCAATATCATTGGTGTCCTACCGCCTTTAGTGTTAGTGCTGGATTGTGGATTTCGTCTATTAGGTATAGGAGTCGTAGGGATGGTATAGCAATGAATACTAAGATAATTGCTGGTGCAATTGTTCATGTGGTTTCAATTATTTGTCCTTCTAATATAAATCGTCTGGTTTGTTTGTTTCGGATTAGGGTAACTATTATGTATGATACAGTTGTGGTAATTATTAATATAATTATTAGTACATGGTCATGGAAGAAGACTAGTTGTTCTATAATGGGGGATGCTCCATCTTGTAGTCTCATGTTTAATCATGTCGTCATTAGTTCTAATGAAAGCCTGAAGCTTTATATTTGGAGCTTAAATCCACCGCACTTATCTGCCACGTTAGATTTATTGGGCTATTTAGTTATTAATTAGCGAGATGGTTGGCAGCTCTGAGTATCTGTGTTCTGCTGGTGGGAAATTTTGTAATCACTCAATTGAGTTTCTTGTTTGTGTTGGGAATAGGATTTGTCGGTTTGATGAAATTCTTTCTCAGATAATAAATAGGAATATTATAACTCTTACAAACGAAATTGTTGATCCCATTGATGAGATAATATTTCATGTTGTATAGGCATCTGGGTAATCTGAGTATCGTCGTGGCATACCAGCTAGTCCTAGGAAGTGTTGGGGAAAGAATGTTATGTTTACTCCTGTAAATATAACAGCGAATTGTGCCTTTAATCATTTGGGGTTTATGGTAAGTCCAGTGAATAAAGGAAATCATTGAATGAATCCTGCTATGATTGCGAATACTGCTCCTATTGACAGTACGTAGTGGAAGTGGGCAACTACGTAGTATGTATCATGTAATACAATATCAATTGATGAGTTTGCAAGGACTACTCCTGTTAGTCCTCCTATTGTGAATAGGAATACAAATCCTATGGCTCATAGGCAGGTTGCTCTGTATGTTATTTGTGATCCATATATTGTTGCTAGTCATCTGAAGATTTTGATTCCTGTGGGTACTGCAATGATTATTGTTGCTGATGTGAAATATGCTCGTGTATCGACATCTATTCCTACTGTGAATATGTGATGTGCTCATACTACAAACCCTAGTAATCCAATTGCTAATATAGCAAAGATTATTCCCAGGTTTCCGAATGCCTCCTTCTTTCCTCTTTCATGGCAGATGATGTGGGAGATTATACCGAATCCTGGTAGAATTAGAATATATACTTCAGGGTGTCCAAAGAATCAGAATAGGTGTTGATATAAGATTGGGTCTCCCCCTCCTGCTGGGTCGAAGAATGATGTATTTAGGTTGCGATCAGTCAATAGTATAGTGATTGCTCCTGCTAATACTGGTAGTGACAATAAAAGTAGAAGTGCTGTAATGGCGACTGATCACACAAATAGTGGAATCCGTTCTGGCTTTATGCTCTTTGGCTTCATGTTGATTGTTGTTGAAATGAAGTTTACTGCTCCTAGGATCGATGATACACCTGCTAGGTGAAGGGAGAAGATGGCTAGGTCTACGGACGCCCCGGCATGTGCAATTCCTCTTGCAAGGGGAGGATATACTGTTCATCCTGTCCCTGCTCCGCTTTCTACCGTTCTACTTGCAAGTAGGAGTGTTAGTGATGGTGGGAGCAACCAAAATCTCATGTTGTTTATTCGTGGGAATGCCATGTCTGGTGCTCCGAGTATTAAAGGTACTAGTCAGTTTCCGAATCCACCAATTAGAATTGGTATAACTATGAAAAAGATTATAACGAATGCGTGTGCTGTGACAATGACGTTGTAGATTTGGTCATCTCCAATTAGAGATCCGGGTTGTCCTAGTTCTGTTCGGATAAGTATTCTGAGGGATGTCCCTACTATACCTGATCAAGCACCAAATACGAAGTATAATGTTCCAATGTCCTTGTGGTTGGTTGAAAAAAACCATCGGCTAAAAATTAGTGGAGTGGCTGAGATAAATTAGTAGGCGATAGGCTGTAAATCTATTTAGGGGCGTTGACGTTGCTCTTCCACTATGATGGTTAGCCTTGTATTCATTTTGTGATGACAGAATGCAATTCTGTAGGGGTAGGTGTAAGGCTTACCAAGGCCTAAAGGGTCAAGCGTCCTTTATTTATAGCTTTGAAGGTTATTAGTTTAGTTTAACTTAAGGCCTTCCACCTGGTTTTAGTTTGTTCTGATGATGATTGTGCATATTATTGCTCCTATTAACGAGATGGATGATAGGGCCATAGCTCTGATGTTTTTGGTTGGTTTGGACTTGTGTGATTGGGTATTTCACTTTGACTCTGTGCTTAGGATTATGAATCTTGAGTAAGAAATTTTTAGGTAGTAGTATAGCGTAATTAGTGATATAACCACTATGATGGTTGCTATTGGTATTAGTTCATTTATGGTTATTGCCTGGATGATGAATCATTTTGGTAGGAACCCTAGAAATGGTGGAAGCCCACCCAGGGATAACAGCGAGGTGAACATTATGAATTTCGTTAATTTATTTTCCTTGTTTGCTATTAGGATTTGGTTGATAAATGATACTCTGGATAGCTTGATGACTGAAAGCACTGTTAGCACTAATGTTGAGTAAGTTGCGAAGTATATAATCCATATGTTGTCCCCCGTAATTAGTGCTATTAGTATTCAACCAGTGTGGTTGATGGATGAGTATGTTAGGATTTTTCGTATTGAGGTTTGATTTAGTCCTCCAATTGCTCCTACGATTGTTGATGCTAAAATGATTCTGAATATAAAGGTGTTGGCCTCGATTAGGTATGATATTAGCATCATAGGTGCGGCCTTCTGAATTGTTATTAGTAGTCCACAATTTTCTCATCTTAGTCCTTCCATGACTCCTGGGAACCACCAGTGGAATGGTGCAGCCCCTCTCTTTAAGAGTAGGGGGGTGCAAACAATTATTGGCGTATAAGGGGTTCCTACGTTCGTAAGCGTGAACAGGTCTTCTGTTACCGTTTTTATTACTACTATGAATAATAGAGTTGCTGAAGCTAGTACTTGAACGATAAAGTACTTTAATGATGCTTCTGTGTTGTATATATTTTTGATGTTAGATATCAGTGGAATAAATGATATTAAATTTACTTCCAGTCCTATTCATGCGCCAATTCATGAGCTGGACGATACAGATACTAACATACCTCTTACTAAAGTGATTAGTAATAGGATTTTGGTTGAGTTACTGGGCATTAGAGAAGAGAGTATTTACTCTATTTATGGGGTATGAACCCATTAGCTTTGTCTTAGCTTACTTTTCTAAGTTTAGGTTTAACTTTTTATACATCTTGGTGTATGGTGCACGGTGGCTTTTGATGCTTGTTGGTGACAGTTTAATTCTGTTGGATGTAATGAAGGTAGTTTGCACTACATGTTTTATCCTATCACGATAGTCCTTTAATCAGGCTCATCATT